CGATACGGACTCACGAGAGTCTCTGAATGCTCAGGCATTGAGTCAATATTCTATTGAATAGATAATTGGAATTTTTTATAAATAAAAATCTATTTCGTTGATTGATTCATCAATAGTGTTGGGTCAGAATATATTTTTGACTCTGCACCATTGATTCCACTATTATTAGTGAGTAATAATAGAATAATTCCTTCATATTCATAGAAATAGGGGACATAATTCACATGGATATAGTAAGTCTCGCTTGGGCTGCTTTAATGGTAGTCTTTACATTTTCTCTTTCACTCGTAGTATGGGGAAGAAGTGGACTCTAGAGGTACTATTTTTTAATTGAGTCGAGGAAAAAAACTCTATCAATTTTTTTATAGATCATTCTGAAAAGTTTTATTTTAACGATTTTAAATAAAAATATATTTATTTTGAAAGTCCATTGGATTCGAGTGGAATTTATGTATTATATAAATAATACTCTTTCAATCATTCCCACTAATTCTTTCTAAATTTTCAATTTCAACGATAGGCTCTTTATAGAATTATAAATAGACAATGAGGAAGATCTCATTTTTATTTGTTTTACTGTTCAAAGAAGGAACCGTTCCGGTAAGTGTCTAGACACTTGTTCCGAGAAACAATATAAATTGTCTAACAAAAAACTATGTATTTTGCCTTAGGAGAGTTTCATATTGGCCATTTACCGCTTACCGCTTGTTTTCTTATTTTTGAAATTTGATTCCCATAGAACTCCAGAACTCCTGTTAGTGACTCAATCAATTACCTCTTTTACCTCTTTAAAATGCTAAACTAAAAAAAAACGACTTGATTTTTTTAATCAAACTTCCTTCATTGATCTTACTTTTTCGATAGATATGGAGATTCATATTGAAAAAAATACGAAAGACAAAGAAATAGTAAGAATTAGAACAAAGTTTTCTTTCAATTGGAACAAATAGATGTAGCAAAGAAATAGAATTAGATACATTCCATATATGGAATTGATATCTACATATAGGAAGATCCATCCTATTGTAGTATTGTAGATTAAGTTTGTATTATTATTAGAGTACAACTTTACTACAGTATTTTATACACTGTAGAACTTTTTTTATACGACAAGAAAACTACGAGAAAGGTATGGTAGAAAGAAATATATGAATCTTTCTTTCTACCATATACTACCGGATCGCATAGAATACTGACGGTTCTAGTCCGCGCATTTCATTTAAGACGCGGAATTTGAATCCTTTTCGTCAGAAGTCAAGTTTCGGTCAAATTTATTAATCATTTTTACTTTGATTTTGGCTGACTGTTTTTACGTAAATGATAAGTAGAAAAGCAGTAGGCACGAGAACGAACAATGCAGTAGCAATAAATGCAAGAATATTTACTTCCATAATCTAATCGTTTTTTTTTTAGTTTAATTTTATTTCACAATAACTCGGGATTTAATCCCATACATAGAGATGAGAAATCTTTTGCCTGTCAATTCAATGGATGAACTCCCTTTCTATGGTATTGAATCGAATCAATATCATAAATAACAATAGTTGATCTATCAAATAAATTCATCGTCGAGAATTGAATAGTATACCATAAAAAGATCTTTTATCCACACCGAATCAAATGAAAAATGGAATTCTTGATCCAATCAGGAGTTATTTTATTTACTGTTCCGTTTTTTCTTTTCGATAAACTATTCTACGCCTTTCGTGTATCATTATCCGATGAGATGATACTTCTCGAACGACCCTTCCACTTCCATTAGCCCCAAATATAGTAGCGTTTTTGATGTCGATGAGACTCCGAAAATATAATAAATAGGGACGAAACTTTATGCATTTCTTCACTCAATTCATTCCTTCTCGAAGAAAGGTGTGATTGTGGGACGATCCTTATCTTTCTTTTATCCTCTTTCCTCAGATTATTATATTAGGACTAGGACACATATATATATAAAGTTCAGTGTGCAATTTGAATGAAATAGATTTTTCAAATTTAAATTAGTAAATTTACTAATTGAGGTTACCCAAAATGATAAGCAGAAACAGAGATAATTTAATTTGGAAATGTAGCTCATGGGGGGAATTAGATTCCCTTTAATTTTGAATTTGGGTCATTATAATAAATGAATTCCATTTGTGTATGTGCTACCAAGAACCCTGCGATATTCTCTGTACATATTCCATTATGAACAATCAAAAATAAAACTCGATATGTCTTGGAATCCTGAATATAATGCTACCAACAATTGTACTAATCCAAATATATCTTTATACCACCAATCGATACTTTTTGTTTGATGATAATAAATGCAAAAGGAAAGAAAAAAAGAGAGTTTAATTGTTATTTGATGGATTTATTGGATTCGTCGGGACTGACGGGGCTCGAACCCGTAGCTTCCGCCTTGACAGGGCGGTGCTCTAACCAATTGAACTACAATCCCAGGGAAATTAAGGGATATAGAAGAAAATTAGACTCCTACGTATCGGGTAGTTCGGAAGGA